CCAGACCTTTTTTTGATCCCTCTTGACTCTTCAAAGAAGAAGTCGTTTTGTTAAGTGTATACGCACTTTCTATGAGAAATGATATAGATATAGTGGTTGTCTAACGAGAGACTATGCAATAATAAGATCTTGCCTCAGGCGAGTCACATATTGCGCATTTACCGATGGGTTTCTAATTTTAGAAAGGAGATTTTCTCTTTATCGACTTATTTCATATCATGTTTCGGGCGTTAAAAATCGGTGAGGTTTACTCTTCCTTTTCGAAATCCGAAGAAGTGCCCGTGGTCCTACTGTCAGTAGTTAAATCAATTATTTCTTCGGAATACTAAAAAAAAGATTACTACGCGATTTTAGTAATCTATATGCCCATATCGTTTTTAAATCATTGATTCCTTCCATAAATACCGCTATTCAGATTGTAAATCATAAAAAATCTAGTAATTCGAATCATAAGATAAGAGTTAAGGCGATTATTTCAGATTGATCGGAACAAGTAGATGTAGCAAATAAATAGAATTGGGTGCTATGTCAATTCCATACAATATAGGGAATTTATATACACATATATGAAGAGAATATTGTAGATTGATCTATATAAAATGAAGCCTCTATCTTTATTCTAGAGTAGAACTTTATAGACTAAGAGAGAGATAGTATGGTAAGAAAGATTCATCTATTTCTTTCTTACCATACTATCAAATTCATAAAATACTGCCGATTATAGTCCGCTTATAGTCCGCTCATTTCATTTAAGACGCGAAATTGGAATCCTTTTCATTTTACTTCGTCCATTTTTGATAAGAACTCAGAAGGAAAGTTTCATTCAAATGAATTTGAAATTTGAATTGAATTAATCATTTTGACTGACTGTTTTTACGTAAATGATAAGTAGAAAAGCGGTAGGAACTAGAATGAATAGTGCAGTCGCAATAAATGCAAGAATATTTACTTCCATAATCTCATCGGTTTTTTTACTTCGCAATAACTCGGGATTTAATCCCATAGAGATGATAAACCTTTCACCTGTAAATTCAATGAATGAATTACCTCTCGACGATCTTGAATTGGATCAATATCATGAATAACAATATCTGAGCTATCAAATAAATTCGTCGTTGAGACTTGAATAGTATAACATAGTAAGTTCTTTTATTCATACCGAATCCAAACTTGGATTCCTGACCCAATCAATCCAAAATTCCTTTATTTATCATTTGGTTCGCTTCTTTTTTCTATAACCTACCTTACGTCTTCCTTGTACAATCATCTGATGATACTTCATCAGATTGCCCTTCCACTCCGATTAGTCACATAGTTACAAACCCAAACAAACAAGAAAAGTGAAATGGAAAAAAAAGAGTTAAGTTCTAAACTCCTTGTGATTTTTTGGAAGACGAAGACAAAGAAGTTTGATAAAGATGAGGCCGGTATAAAAGATCTAATATCATTATTTTAGGGTTTGTTATTTGGACCTTTTTTTAAAAAAAATGGAAAAATAGGAAAGAAAAAAGCCCCTTTGTTTTGGAAATTTAATTCTGCCCCCTGACATCCTTTCATAGAAAGGGAGAAATTAATTGATGTATTTATTGGATACGTCGGGACTGACGGGGCTCGAACCCGCAGCTTCCGCCTTGACAGGGCGGTGCTCTGACCAATTGAACTACAATCCCAGGGAAATAAGGCATCTAGCAGAAAATTTTATTCTTTTTTTATCTTCGTATTTCGTATGGGGTATTTCGGAAGGACAAGGGGGTTATACCATCTCATGGTAGATTGGCGAATTATTGGGCCGAGCTGGATTTGAACCAGCGTAGGCATATTGCCAACGAATTTACAGTCCGTCCCCATTAACCGCTCGGGCATCGACCCAGGAAGAATCCACTTTAGGCTTATTGGTAATCCATGATCAACTTCCTTTCGTAGTACCCTACCCCCAGGGGAATTCGAATCCCCGCCGCCTCCTTGAAAGAGAGATGTCCTAAACCACTAGACGATGGGGGCCAACTTGCCCAACCGCCCTCATACTATGATCATAGTATGAGCAGTTTTTTGAAATTGTCAATATAATGGAATGGTATGATTAGACTCGCGGGATCTTTCCGTTTTTCAGAATTGTATACAATTTTTTGATTCGTCATCCATATTCATGAATCGTTCATTAGAATATTAGAATCGCCACACTCTATATAAATAGAGTATAGAAATCTATATTCTTTAGAATAATTTCATTTCTAAAAAAAAAAAAAAGAAATACAAACAACTAAAAATAATATGAGGGATAGGATTTGTTCAGGGAATGATTGGTCCGTCAGAAAACAAAAGGGAGGTTTAATTTCGATTTTTTTGCTTTCATTCATTGTTAAGATGAGATATCCTTATTTCTATCTCACACTAAGACGGGAACTTAACAACCAATAAATCTAGTAAGTGGGATCAAGAAGTTATCGAAAATTTTCTCTAAGAATTTAGTTCAGGGGACAAGTAGAATCTCTTCATCACA